ACTATCGAAATCGTGAGCATCAGCATGTAGGTTCCAGATCCAAGTGGTAGTATCAGGACCCTTAGCTATTGTTCTTGAGAAATGGCCGGGTTTGGCCCATTCCTCAAAAGATGTTTTTACAGGATCCCTATCCACAACAATTTTTACTTCTGGTTCCGGCGAACGAATAATCATTAAGTCCTCCTCTTTCCGGACAAGACATACAAAGAGACCCGCCAACTGTCTTTTTAGTGAACCTTTGAAAGATAGATATTATGATTAGTCCTTTTCTTTACTATCTATCGTCCTTCTATTTTTTTTAGTTATTCACTGGAACAATTATTCAATCCGAGGCAAGTGTTCGGATCTATTATGACATAAGGATTAGGTGCCTAACGGACATTGCTTATCTTGGAAAATTATTTTCCGACGTAACAAAAAAATCTTTTTTTAATTTAAGAAATTAGTGTATTTTTTTGAAGGTATAAGCTCCTATCTACATCTACTTTCCTTGAGTATAGATTTTTTTATTTTTTTATTCGATTCCAAATTCCAAGATAACTCATTAGAATTATTAAAAAGAGGGCCCTCATATATTAGCGATGTTTAGATTGCCCTTACTTATTCGCTTTATTACTTCTATTCTAGACCCTATCCCTATCATTTATCCTTATGAAATATCATATAAAATAGAAGGTAGAAGAAGGGGATATAATGAAATTCTTGATTCGATCTGCCGGCCTAATTTATTTGATTAATAGATCAACAACCAAACCACCCGTTTTATGAAAAAAGGTAGTGGTCTTATTCAAATTCAAAGCGCTTCGTAATCTTCAACCAGTTCTGTGCTTCAATATAATTTCCCGGAGTAAGCGCTATAGCTTGTTTCCAATACTCAGCAGCTTGATTAAACCAAGCTTCCGCAATTTCCGAATCACCCTGTAGAATGGCCTGTTCTCCTCGGTTGGAATAGGTGGTTCCTTCCCCTAGAACCGTACTTGAGAGTTTCCTACCTCATACGGCTCAGAAATTGCTATATTAATTTCCCCTATCTTAACTGAATTCGATTTCTCAAAAATCGATCCAATTTCTTCTTGGGTTAAGCAGAATAAGTTAATTACCTAAGTTTCAAACCCTAATTTTGATCAATAATCAGTTTGATCTTTTCTCCCACCTTCAGAAGAATGAAGCATAGATAGACTTATAGCCTTCCTTCGAATTTTCTGAAAGGTAACTATCTCGGTTTCATATATGAAATTTCTATAGAATCCTTGAAAAAGACTTTTTTCTCATAAGAAAGAAAAAAGAACTTACTATCTTTGGGATCTGATACTACACCGCTGCTTAATCCTTAGTGGATCGGCTCTATTACATAAGCCGATTCCTAAATTTTGCCCCATATCATGGGATAAGTAAGCAGTTTTTTTTAGTTGTATCGACCCAGTCGCTCACTAATGGATCTTTACGGTGCTTTTTCTATCAATTTTAGAACTTTATCCATAGAGTAGTAGCATAGGCCATACTTTCTTCCTATTTTGATTTTCGTGAAGTGTCCTTCCTTCCTACAGCTGATAGGGCAAAATCGTTGTTTTGACGATCCCTATGTAGAAAGCCCTTTTTCTAGTAAATACTAGAAAATTTGATCTTTTCTTTTTTTTTTCTTTTTTCTATAGTGGAGATAGCCGCACGTAATGACAGATCACGGCCATATTATTAAAAGCTTGCGGTAAGAAGGGGTTTCGTTCTAGTGCCCGGAAATAATATTCCAAAGCCTTTGTATGCTCTCCATTGCTTGTGTGTATAAGGCCTATGTTATAGAGTATATAACTTCGATCATAGGGATCAATTTCTAGTCGCGTAGCTTCATAATAATTCTGCAAAGCTTCCGCATAATTTCCTTCGGATTGAGCCAACATCCGTTACGGTCGTTCATTCTATTCAAAAAATCTCCGTTCCAAAACCGTACATGAGGTTTTCATCTCATACGGCTCCTCCCTTCTGTACCCCTTCTGTACATAGTACTAAGCGAAATAATCTATAGAATAAAAATAAAATTAGTCCCATCTCATTATGGACCGAAAGGGGCTGGTATTTTTCCAAGAAATCTCTAGCCAACCTTCCCGCAAGAGGTTTTTCTTAACACTAAGGAATTCTATTAATGCTAGAGGAAAACGATAGCTGCAAGAATTTCTTTGTTCTCAACGCCTCCTATTTAGAGGAATTAGCCACTTCAACGACCTTTGATGGTTATAGGGGTATCCAAAGTACAAACCTGATGGCTGTTTGTTATCCCAACCATTCTTCCCGGCCCTGATACCGATCAGGAAAGGGCTAATTTCTAACAAAGTTTTTCTCTTGTTGATTCCTATTTCTAGGTGTAGTGCTTTTCTCCCCTATGCTGCCTATTGGTACTAGTAGAGTAGGATTGGTCTGTATGTAATAGAGAACCTATTCCGTAGGTGTAACCTTTCGCTCAATACTCAAATCTACAATTGAAGCATCTGAGGCCGCATCAATCGAGGATACACGACAGAAGGAATTGTGTTAGTTCACCTCACCTTCTCCAAGCGTGGGTTTCCTTTACTAATTTAGCTCTCTCTATGCGAATCCCCTCTCCTTCTCGTAAGACTGAAGCGTAGGTAGGGCTAAAAAAAAGAGTCAAATCGCACCATCTCTATAATAAGTAAATGCCCTTTTTTCCCCTGAGGTTGTCGGAATTATTCGCAATAAAATATTGGCTACAATTGAGGAGGTCTTATCAATGAAATTTCCATTTATACGGGATCTAGGCATAATTCCCAATCTATTCTATATAGAATTGTTTTCATTCCTTCACAAAATAACATAAAAACAAACCCATTCGATTCTTATAAATTGATCGATCCATATATATGCTCTAAATGGATAAGAGAGGTATGGATTTTCCACTCAGCTCAAATTGTCCCCTTTTCCTTCTGTTTGGACAAGAACAGCTATGAAATATTTGACTAAGATTGGATTTCATTCCACTTTTCTATTTCTCAATAATAACTTCTCTCATAGCTATTTCGCGTTTTCAAAATCATTAATTGTCTCATACCTTTTTTAGATTTCGATTGTATGGCGTAGCGTACCTTATGCAAACAGAATTCTAGGGTTCCTTTTTTTTTATTATGGAATATTATGGAATAAGAAGAGTTCTTCCATTCTCTTTTTCTTTGGTTCGGGGAAAACCCAAACTAAATCGAGGGAATGGAATTCCTAGTAAAAAAATTCCGGATCCTTCCACTTAGATGAAAAGGAATTTTTCCAATAGAACCTTGGAACCCCCGAGGGGTTGTGGTTGTACCTGTACTACAAGAATAGGAAAACTCGCTATTCATTTAGTTTATTTTCCATAATAAGATTATGTAGGAGAGATGGCCGAGCGGTTCAAGGCGTAGCATTGGAACTGCTATGTAGACTTTTGTTTACCGAGGGTTCGAATCCCTCTCTTTCCGTTTCTCTCAATTCATCAACGTGAACGATCACAATGTATCAAATCAAATAACAGTATTTTCCAGCAATAATACCTTTATTTAATAGAAATTCTCTATAATAAATTCTCTATAATAAAATAAAAATAAATTACTGTGGTATGTAAAATACACATAGAGGAAAGAACAAAAAAGAAAAAAGGATCCTAGGGTTAATCCATTTCTGCTAGTTGAATAGAAAATACGAATTAAGGGCCTTAGGTCAATTTAGTTCGGGGGAAGGGGAAGAAAATTCTATGAACCTTTCTTTTTTCATTAAGTTCAAGTCTGACGAGAGTAATATTCGACAACTAACAACTCATTTATTTTGAGACCGACCCACTTCCTATCTAAGATTTTTTTAACTAGTCCTTTATATTGCAATGTGTCAATCGTCAAATGCTTTGGCAATTTCCCCGGGTCGGATAAAGCAATAGAATTTTGAACCAGACGTTTTGATCTTTGGTTATCTTTCGTAGTAATAATATCTTGGGGTTTGCAACGAAAACTTGGTATATCAACTATACGACCATTAACTAAAATATGTCTATGGTTAACTAATTGCCGGGCCTCAGGAATGGTTGAAGCCATACCCAATCGAAAAAGGATATTATCCAAACGCATTTCAAGTAATTGTAGTAAAACCTGACCTGTTGACCTTTTTGCTTTTCCAGCGATATGTACATATCTAAGTAATTGCCGTTCTGTCAGACCATAATGAAAACGCAATTTCTGTTTTTCTTGAAGACGAATACGATATTGCTCCTTTTTCCCAGAATGGAATTTCTTTTTCAGATTACTTCCGAATTTGGGTGTTTTTCTAGTGAGTCCTGGTAAAGCTCCCAGACGGCGTATTTTTTTAAAACGAGGTCCTCGATAACGGGACATGAAGACTCCTTTTTTATTTTATTGAAATTTCATTTTACACAATTAATTTCATTGTATTTACATTACAGAATACATCGAAATTAAAACTGAATTAAACTAAAGGATAAACAGAGTTAAATCTACTAAAAGTACTAGAAAAAATGGAATTTCATCAACATCTGGATTTTATATATATATATTATATATTTTATTGTTTTGTATCTAGCAAAATTCTAAGGTAGAACCGCAGAATAAATCCTGGATTCTCCATTTAATTCGAGAAAAAAAGAGGGATTCTTGTTCATGGAACATTGATATAGAAAAAAGCCGACTATCGGATTTGAACCGATGACCCTCGCATTACAAATGCGATGCTCTAACCTCTGAGCTAAGTGGGCTTACATAACAGAAATAGTGTAACAAATAGAAATATGTATAGTATAGGAAATCCGTAAAATGCCGTAAAATGGCAGATCTTAATTATTAATCTTAGCTATTAACTAGTTCGAAATTTAAAGTTCTACTTAGAAAAATACTAGAATTTCATAAAGATAAAGTTAGCTTGATATGCTTAACTAGAGGATATCCTTAAATAGGATTCTAGAATTTCTTGAACTTTCTTTTTATTTCTCTAATTCGCAAATTAATTTTTCTATTTTTCTAATAGACTAATAGAATAGAATCTATTCTAATTTGTATATTGAATTAGATTTCAGATATTTTATATAATAAAGAGAAAATGCGAATTTATTGGCATTTTCTCTTTATTATAGACATTTTTTGAAATTTTTTCTTTTTTTTGTTATTCATTAATAATTTAATGATTCATATTTCACTAAGGAGAGCATAGAATCATAGCAAATGAAATTGCTAATTCTGATTAGAAAAAAAGAATGAATATCAAGCGTTATAGTATGATTTTGAATACTCTAAAAAAGAAAGGCGGGGGAGTGGAGGAGAGAAAAAGTTTGGGATATATTGATTCGGATTGAATTGCAAATACATCAACGATAGAATCAATGCAATTCTGAATTGCAACAAGCAGGGTCTCTCAAATAGAGACGAACTGCTAGACTACGTCGAGTAATGAATTCAACGATTCAAAAAAAAAACTAAGAGATGGATGAAATTACACAAGGAATCTAGGTCTCAATCAAAGAAAAGGAAAATGGGGATATGGCGAAATCGGTAGACGCTACGGACTTGATTGTATTGAGCCTTGGTATGGAAACCTGCTAAGTGGTAACTTCCAAATTCAGAGAAATCCTGGAATTAAAAAAGGGCAATCCTGAGCCAAATCCGTGTTTTGAGAAAACCTGTGGTTCTCGAACTAGAATCCAAAGGAAAAGGATAGGTGCAGAGACTCAACGGAAGCTGTTCTAACGAATCGAGTTGATTTAGAATTATTGTGAATCCATTCTAATCAAATATTGAGTAATCAAATCCTTCAATTCACAGTTTTCGAGATCCTTTAAAAAGTGGATTGGTGGATTAATCGAACGAGGATAAAGAGAGAGTCCCATTTTACATGTCAATACTGACAACAATGAAATTTCTAGTAAAAGGAAAATCCGTCGACTTTATAAGTCGTGAGGGTTCAAGTCCCTCTATCCCCAAACCCTCTTTTATTCCATAACTATACTATAGTATTTATTCTCTTTTTTTATTTTTATCAATGGGTTTAAGATTCATTAACTTTCTTATTCTACTCTTTCACAAAGGAGTGCGAAGAGAACTCAATGGATCTTATGCTTTGAATAGTTTTATTTTTGAATAGTTTTATTATAGTATCGGCAAGGAACTTTGATTATTCACTTTATTTTTAAGTATTATATTTTTAAGTATTATTAAGGAAGCCATGCACAATGCGTAGGACTACTCCCCCCATTTCCAAATTTGGAATTTGGAATACTTTATCTTTATTGATTTTTCAGCTCCTTTAATTGACATAGATACAAATACTCTACTAGGATGATGTACAAGAAAAGGTCAGGATAGCTCAGTTGGTAGAGCAGAGGACTGAAAATCCTCGTGTCACCAGTTCAAATCTGGTTCCTGGCACAGAACAGAAAAAAAGATCTACCGAATAGGTATTGATACAAATACCTCGAGATGGGTTGGGATACATATTCATTAATAATATAGATAGAATATGATTTATCTATTTAAATGGATAAATCTCTAAATAGAGGCGGAGGCACTTCTTTTTCTTTTTAGAGAAGGGTAAAAATCTCTGGTTCTTTTCTTTATGATACAGAAGGGGGTGAGATTAGGTTCCCTTTTCTTCATTTTTGCATTTCTTAATTTTGTATTCCGCTATTCCAACAAATATTTATTTATTCTTGCTTATCTTATCTTACTTTCCTAGTTGTTCTAATTAATGCGCGCGGTACAAAGTTCGTGGTAGGGAACTTCTTTGAGTCATCGTATTTTTCTGTTCATACGAAAGAAATGAATATGTGATTTTCCAAATTGGAGAATCGAAATGAAGCCCTCTTTTGCTCAGTCTATTTGGACCCCTTTTGTATACTAGGAATAAATTAGAATATAATAGGTGTTCCGTTTCATCTACGAACAGGATGTAAAAATATTCCTTGACTTGAATAAAATCTAGAGTTGTGTTGTATAAGTGAGCATAAATTTCTTAGCATTCAATGAGCATCTTGTATTTCATAGAAATTGGGGGTTATATAGTCCTTACGTAAGGGCCAGCCTACCCAACTTTCAGGCATTAGGATACGTTTAAGGCGTGGATGATTATAATAAGAGATTCCCACCATATCATAAGATTCACGTTCTTGAAAATCGGCACTTCTCCAAATCCAGAAGACAGACGGGATTCTAGGATTATCCTTTTGGGCAAAGACTTTTATGCATACTTCTTCTGGGTTATCTATACCATACTGTATTCTCGTAAGATGATACACGCTAGCTAAAGATCCACCGGGTGCTACATCATAAGCACATTGGGAACGTAAATAATTATAACCATATACATATAAAATAACAGCAATGGAATCCCAATCCCCCGCTTTTATTTGTAAAGTCTCTATTCCTCGGTGATCGAAGCCCAAAGATCTATGAACCACCTCATGTTTGACTAGCCAATTAGATAACCGACCCTGCTGCATTGTCTTGATCTCTCCCCTTTTGTATAAAT